CGACATCGGGTTTTGGAGACCCACGTTCTACCGAACTGAACTAAGAGCGCTTTCTTATCAGAATAAGATAAGACTATAAAGAAAAGGATTCTTTATAGAATTTTAATACGTTTTGTATATATAGATATATTTTATATCTATAGTTTCCTAAAAATGAATGCTTCCGTGCAATGCAATTTGAATCGATCTCAATTGATTCCTCGTTACTGCCCTTTTGAGCAGTAATAGGTAGGGATGACAGGATTTGAACCCGTGACATTTTGTACCCAAAACAAACGCGCTACCAAGCTGCGCCACATCCCTTCAATTATTCTACAGTGTCATTGTAGAGAATTCCTGTCTTGTTTTCCACATCCCTATTTTTTCCATTGAGGAAGACTATTTTTCTGCCCATTTCGTTTTTTTGGTCTCATTTAACATATAATAAAAAGAAAAGGAAAAGAATTCTATATATATATATATACGAAATATAGAACCCATCATAAAAAAAAATGAGTCTTTTTCGGAACTACGCCCTAAGCCTAAGAAGGGATTATTTTTTTCTGTTTTCATTTTAAGAAAATGAAAATCTTATGGATGATTGGACATTTCAATTTGAATTTAGGATTCTGTGTACAACTCTAAGTGGTTCTTAACTACATATACATCTGATCATATATGCATTATCTTTATGTATTACAATAAAAAGGAGGTTTTTCAATGCGAGATTTAAAAACATATCTCTCCGTGGCCCCAGTACTAAGTACGCTATGGTTCGGGGCTTTAGCAGGTCTATTGATAGAGATTAATCGTTTTTTCCCGGATGCGTTGACATTCCCCTTTTTTTCATTCTAGTTATTGACATCGGAAGGAATGAAGAAGATTAGAGATAGAATCAAATATCTGTGACTAACCCCCCTCCCCTTTTTTTTTCTCTTTTTTCCCTTTTTTTCTAATTTTTAGAATAAGGGACGAAAGAGAAAGAATAAAAGTGGATTCAACGTCTGCGAGACTCGGGTTCAAATTCGGTTCAAATTCGAATTAATTATTAAATAATAATGAAATGAATATTCATAATAGAGGCATGGGGTAGAGTAAGAAAATGCGGGTCTAGGGAAAGAATGCAAGATCTTTAACTGAAATACCGTCCTTCGGGTTTAAATAGAGTTTCTAAATCATTGTCTTACTTATTATTTACTATGACTTTGCTTGGATTTATTATTACTTTATGGATTTTGATCTTTTCGAATTGGATTTCAAGTTAGTAACTTCTATTTTTCCTTCCTTTCTTTTTTTCGTTTCGAATCAAAATGGAAGAGTTGAGTAAATCAAAAATCCAAAGGAGGTTCATGGCCAAGAGGAAAGATGCACGAGTAACGGTGATTTTGGAATGTACCAGTTGTATCCGAAATGGTGTTAAAAAGGCATCAACAGGCATTTCCAGATATATTACTCAAAAGAACCGGCACAATACGCCTAATCGATTAGAATTGAGAAAATTCTGTCCCTATTGTTTCAAACATACGATTCATGGGGAAATAAAGAAATAGATCGAACCAAGTATGTCTTATCCTTGATAGGGTAAAAATGACATTATATAGAACATATTGAAATATAAATAGAATAGAACATATAACATATATAAATAAATAAATCCTCTTTCTGCTTACAATCAAAATGAAGAAATAGGATTTTCGGGATAAGAACTAAACAAAACAAACCATGGATAAATCCAAGCGACCTTTTCTTAAATCCAAGCGATCTGTTCGTAGGCGTTTGCCCCCGATTCAATCGGGGGATCGAATTGATTATAGAAACATGAGTTTAATTAGTCGATTTATTAGTGAACAAGGAAAAATATTATCTAGACGAGTGAATAGATTAACCTTGAAACAACAACGATTAATTACTATTGCTATAAAACAAGCTCGTATTTTATCTTTGTTACCCTTTCTGAATAATGAGAAGCAATTTGAAAGAACCGAGTCAACCGCTCGAATTACTAGTCTTAGAACCCGAATGAAATAGGCTTATTCTTTGTTCACTTGAATCAGAATTCCAATCCGAACTCAAACGCGGATTGGTCTTTTGTTCGATAAATCCGAGAATCCCGATTTGATTATTGTGTCGTAAGAAAAAAAACGAATTGGAAAAAAAGTTTATTGAACGTGTTTAGTAATTTTGACTACTTTAGCATTTTTCTCATAGTAATTTCGACTCCACCTTCCCGGAGTTCATTCTCCGGGGAACTTCTTTTAAATTTTTCCGGTGTATTCTACTTCTTTTCTTTTTCTGATTTCGTTGGAAATCATATAAAGACAGTTCCTATTTGATATAGCTATTTGGGCTAGTATTTTACGATTAAGAAGCAACTGTCCCTTGTATAGATCATGTATTAATTTACTATAACTATAGGATACTCCCTTTTCTCGAATTGCTGCGTTTATCCGAGTGATCCACAAACGACGAAAATTTCTCTTTTGCTTATCCCTATCCCGGTGAGCCGAAACCAAAGCTCTTA